AATGATTTGTGAATGACGAATAAAAAAATTCTATGGAATCAGCAAAGATACGTTAGATTAGATACCATTTCTCATTATCAATACGTTGACAATTTCACAAAACTGTTCATACTATGGTTCGTAGTATGATGTAGGTCGCGTAGGTATGCCCCCATCGTCTAGTGGTTCAGGACATCTCTCTTTCAAGGAGGCAGCGGGGATTCGACTTCCCCTGGGGGTAGGGTACTAATATGATTATAAATAAGCCTAAGGGTTTTTTCTGGGTCGATGCCCGAGTGGTTAATGGGGGCGGACTGTAAATTCGTTGGCAATTTGTCTACGCTGGTTCAAATCCGGCTCGACCCAACAATTCGTTGATCCATCATGAGATAATAGAATCCGTTTGTCTTTTAGATTCGATATTTTATTTTTATTTGTTTACACAAATTCACAAATTTTGGTCTTGGTACTAATCTATATTCATATCTCGATTTTTACGTATAAGGATTACCAATAAATTAATCTCTTCCACTCTCATTAACTTAAAAGTGCATTTACGTGGATATGTATACATATTCGTGTTTATTTTTTTTTTGACAACACAGTGATTCTAATGAAATAGTTAAAGTGAAATCATAAGAATATTTAATTTATGTTGTATTTCTTGGGATTGTAGTTCAACTGGTTAGAGCACCGCCCTGTCAAGGCGGAAGCTGCGGGTTCGAGCCCCGTCAGTCCCGACGAAGCCAATAAATAATTTCCAGTTTCTGTGGGCGGAAGGGACGAACTCGTTTCCAACGGGAAAGATTGATTTGATAAGAAAAACAAATCAATATGGAAAATGATTTCAACTAATACCGATTGATGGTAGGGAGTGGATTAGGAATCGTAAAGGAGTTTTACTTTTTCGATTGGGTCGCCCGACCCTTTAATTATCAATAAATTTCATTATGTGTTCGCACGAAACATATGAAATTTATTTTCTTATCCGATTCATGATGAAAAATCGATTTGAGAGTCAGATATTGTTATTCATGATATTGATCCGATTCAATATCATAGAGATGTAATTTGTATTTTCATTCCATTGAATTTATTATGATATGACCGAAAGGTTTCTCATCTCTATGGGATTCAATCCCGAGTTATTTATTGAAAAGTAAAAAAATACTATGAAATTATGGAAGTAAACATTTTTGCATTTATTGCTACTATACTGTTCATTTTAGTTCCGACTGCTTTTTTACTTATCCTTTATGTAAAAACGGCTAGTCAAAATGATTTTTCAAAATGATGAATTTGAAGAAAACTTGACTTCTTAGTTCTTAACTAAGGTGAACTCGAATCCGTGATCTTTTATGATACTCGACAGCTCGACAGTATGATAGAAAGAAATATATGAATTCTTCTTTCTACCATACTATACTATAATTTACTTGTAGTGTAATTATAATGTATAAAGTTTGTAGGTAGTATATCGTATATTATATGTATAAAGATAAAGAAAGATACAAGTTGAAATAATTGAAAGCAAATTATGACTCACATGACTCTAATTACGAAATTCCTAGAGGTATTCTTCTTTTTCCAAAACAAAAATAGAATGATATCAAATTATTAAGAAGGATTTGAGTGGGCTGTTGACAAACGATTCAAGGAGTTTCTTTTTAAAATTTAGTTAGAGAGAGGGGGCAGGGGGCCACTGTTAACTCTCGAATCATGTAATATGAAATGGATCGATATAAAACATAGTATTTCGTTGTCCACCCACCATATTTGAATACCAATACCAAATCTGTGAAACAAAAAAAGGTAAAAAAATCAAAAGAAAGAGGGTCTGTCTTCATTATCTAGTTTTAGCTAAGAGTCGAGCCGGTTCATCGAAATAGAATAAAAATATGAACATTGAAATATTTGTTTAATTGAAAAGGTGTATTATTCATATAATACATTTAATTGAATACATTAATCCAAACTAGAATCAGAATCGAATGGAATTTTTAAATAACGATAGTTTTCTTTAATATTTAACATAGTCAATAATGTTTTGAAGAACAATCTATCACAAAATTGATACAGTTTGATTCCCCAACTCAATTACGAGTACCTTTTCCCTTTAGAGTCCATTTCTTCCCCATACTACAAGTGAAAGGGAAAATGTAAAGACTACCATTAAAGCAGCCCAAGCGATACTTACTATATCCATGTGAATTATGTCTCCTATTTTATTTTTAGTTTATTTTCAGTATTGTTTACTAATATTAATGAATATAAAATATTAAAATATAATAATAATATATATATATATAATAGTGTAATCAATAGAACAGAGTCAAAGGAGGGTACTGACTCAACATTTATATTAAATTGAAGAATTCGTCAAATCAATTTCTAAAAAGTTCCTAGACAATATTGTTATCTGTTTCTGCTGATGAACAATTTGACGAATTATATCATCAGAACAGAATTGGGGGATTTCGGGTCTTTTGTTGATCAGGCGACACCCGGATTTGAACTGGGGAAAGGGGATTTGCAGTCCCGCGCCTTACCACTCGGCCATGCCGCCAAAATGATACAATACAAATTTGTATTGTATCTTGAATCCCCCTTTCTCTATGACACAAAATGACCCAATAAAATTTTACTTGATATATTCCTAAATTAGGAATATATGTAAACCTAAAAATTATTCTATGGTAATCGGAATGGTAATCGGATATATTATCTAAATATAAAAATGAATATAATATCGATATTCTAAAAAAATTATTGTGCTTTCATTTTTCATTGACGTTGAATAGAGAATCAAAATTTTGATAGAACGTTACTGGGGCTGAAAAAACTGTCCATAAAAAGAAACACGGAGAGAAATGTATAGATATTATCGACACCTATATCTATATATATTTAGAATTAAAAAAAAATGCCTAAGCTAAAAAACGAAGTCTATATTGTTTCTGATTATCTTTAAAACAGATCAAATCCTGTTTTACCAATAATATACTTATCATTAAGTCTACGTGGCACAGAATTACGTTTCTAGGCATTTTTTTTTTTGTTTTTGTTGCAGGTTCCAATTAAATTGGAGTCCAAAATTCTCTTTATTTGATTCTTATGTTCATACGTATTTCATACATGCCCATTTCATGGGGTTGGTTGAGTAAAATTTCATGTGATTTTGTAAACAGAATAAAAATTCCACAATGGAATGGGATTTTGTCAATAAAATAAATGGTAAATTAAAAATGCTCTGGGATGGAAATGAGGGAATGTCTACAATACCGGGGTTGAATCAGATACAATTTGAAGGATTTTGTAGGTTCATTGATCAGGGCTTGATGGAAAAACTTTATAAGTTTCCCAAAATTGAAGATGCGGATCAAGAAATTGAATTTCAATTATTTGTGGAAACATATCAATTAGTAGAACCGTTGATAAAAGAGAGGGATGCTGTGTATGAATCACTCACATATTCTTCTGAATTATATGTATATTCAGGATTAATTTGGAAAACCAGTAGGGATATAAAAGAACAAACCATTTTTATTGGAAACATTCCTCTAATGAATTCTCTGGGAAATTCTATAGTAAATGGAATATACAGAATTGTGATCAATCAAATATTGCAAAGCCCAGGTATTTATTACCGGTCAGAGTTAGACCATAACGGGATTTCGGCCTATACCGCTACTATAATATCAGATTGGGGAGGAAGATCAGAATTAGAGATTGATAAAAAGGAAAGGATATGGGCTCGTGTGAGTAGGAAACAAAAAATATCTATTCTAGTTCTATCATCAGCTATGGGTTCGCATCTAAGACAAATTCTAGAAAATGTTTGCTACCCCGAAATTTTCTTGTCTTTTTTAAATTTAAATGAAAAGGAGAAAAGAAGAATTGGGTCAAAAGAAAGTGCCATTTTGGAGTTTTATCAACAATTTTTTTGTATAAGTGGGGATCCAGTATTTTCTGAATCCTTATGTAAAGAATTACAACAGAAATTCTTTCAACAAAAGTGTGAATTAGGAAGTATTGGTCGACGAAATATGAATCAGAGACTGAAACTTGATATACCTCAAAACAATTTCTTTTTATTACCACGAGATATATTGGCAGCTGCGGATCATTTGATTGGGATGAAACTTGGAATGAGTACACTTGACAATATGAATCATCTGAAAAATAAACGTATTCGTTCTGTAGCGGATCTCTTACAAGATCAATTAGGATTGGCGCTGGTTCGTTTAGAAAATGTTGTTCAAGGGACTATATGTAGATCAATTAGGTATAAATGGACACCGACCCCTCAGAATTTGGTAACCTCAACTCCATTAACAATCACTTATGAATCTTTTTTCGGTTTACACCCATTATCTCAAGTTTTGGATCGAACTAATCCATTGACACAAATAGTTCATGGGAGAAAATCAAGCCATTTGGGCCCTGGGGGGTTGACAGAACGAACTGCTAGTTTTCCAATACGAGATATTCATCCTAGTCACTATGGACGTATTTGCCCAATTGACACTTCTGAAGGAATAAATGTTGGTCTTATTGGATCGTTAGCAATTTATTCGAGGATTGGTCGTTGGGGATCTCTAGAAAGCCTATTTTATGTTTCTGAAATTTATGAAAAAAAAATAAGGATGATTTATTTATCATCAAGTATGGATGAATACTATATGGTAACGGCGGTAAATTCTTTGGTATTGAATCGAAGTATTCAGGAAGAACAGGTTGTTCCGGCTCGATACCGTCAAGAATTCCTAACTATTGCATGGGAACAGGTTCATCTTCGAAGTATTTTTCCTTTCCAATATTTTTCTATTGGAGCTTCTCTTATTCCTTTTATCGAGCATAATGATGCAAATCGGACTTTAATGAGTTCTAATATGCAACGACAGGCGGTTCCGCTTTCGAGGTCCGAGAGGTGCATTGTTGGAACTGGGTTGGAACGGCAAGCGGCTCTAGATTCGGGTGTTACCGTTATAGCGGAACGGGGGGGGAAGATCATTTATACCGATACTGATAAGATCCTTTTATCAGACAGTGTAGATACTTTCAGCATTTCATTAGTTATGTATCAACGTTCCAACAAAAATACGTGTATGTTTCAAAAACCAAAAGTTTGGAAGGATAAATGCATTAAAAGAGGACATATTTTGGCTGACAGCACTGCAACGGTTGGTGGTGAACTTGCTTTGGGTAAAAACGTATTAGTAGCTTATATGTCATGGGATGGTTATAATTTTGAAGATGCAGTACTCATTAGCGAGCGTTTAGTATATGAAGATATTTATACGTCTTTTCACATACAGAAATATGAAATTCAAACTCATGTGACAAGACAAGGTCCCGAAAAGATCACTACTAAAATACCGCATTTAGAATCTCATTTACTTCGAAATTTAGACAAAAAAGGAATTGTGATGCTGGGATCTTGGGTAGAGGCGGGTGATATTTTAGTAGGTAAATTAACGCCTCAGGTGGCGAAAGAATTGTTGTATGCCCCAGAAGATAAATTATTACGCACTATACTTGGCATTCAAGTTTCCACTTCAAAAGAAACTTGTCTAAAACTACCTACAGGTGGTAGAGGTCGAGTTATTGATGTGAGATGGGGCTGGAGAAAGAGAGGTTCTAATTATAATCCAGAAAGAATTTGTGTATATATTTTACAGAAACGCGAAATAAAAGTCGGCGATAAAGTGGCCGGAAGGCATGGAAATAAAGGTATCATTTCAAAAATTTTACCGAGACAAGATATGCCTTATTTGCAAGATGGAAGACCTGTTGATATGGTCTTCAACCCGTTAGGGGTACCTTCACGAATGAATGTAGGACAGATATTTGAATGCTCACTCGGGTTAGCAGGAAGTCTGCTAGACAGACATTATCGCATAGGAGCTTTTGATGAGAGATATGAACAAGATGCTTCGAGAAAACTTGTGTTTTCTGAATTATATGAAGCCAGTAGGCAAAGGGTAAATCCATGGGTATTTGAACCCGAGTATCCGGGAAAAAGTAGAATATTTGATGGAAGAACAGGGGATTCTTTTGAACAACCTGTTCTCATAGGAAATCCTTATATTTTAAAATTAATTCATCAAGTTGATGATAAAATACATGTACGTTCCAGCGGACATTACGCACTTGTTACACAACAACCCCTTAGAGGAAGGGCTAAGCGGGGGGGACAACGGGTAGGAGAAATGGAGGTTTGGGCTCTAGAAGGATTGGGGGTTGCTCATATTTTACAAGAGATGCTTACTTATAAATCGGATCATATTAGAGCTCGGCAGGAGGCACTTGGTACTACCATCGTTGGAAGAACAATATCGAATCCTGAGGATGCTCCAGAATCTTTTCGATTACTCGTTCGAGAACTACGATCCTTAGCTCTGGAACTGAATCATTTCCTTGTATCTGAAAAGAACTTCCGGATTACTAGGAAGGAAGTTTAATCGAATCGGAATGCATTTTTATTTTTCTTCTATGATCGATCGTTATAAACATCAACAACTCCGAGTTGGCTCGGTTTCTCCTCAACAAATAAGCGCTTGGGCTAATAAAATATTATCGAACGGAGAGAGAGTTGGAGAGGTGACAAAACCCCATACTTTTCATTATAAAACTAATAAACCGGAAAAAGATGGATTATTTTGTGAAAGAATCTTTGGGCCTATAAAAAGCGGAATTTGTGCTTGTGGAAATTTTCGAATAATCGAAAAAGAAAACCAAAAATTTTGTCAAAAATGTGGAGTCGAATTTGTGGATTCTAGAACACGACGATATCAAATGGGCTACATCAAACTGGCTTGCCCAGTAACTCATGTGTGGTATTTGAAACGTCTTCCTAGTTATATTGCGAATCTTTTAGATAAACCTATTAAAGAATTAGAAGGTTTAGTATACTGCGATGTGTGATTTGATCGAAATATAGATTTTACAGATTCGAAATGATAAACTGTCATCCCACACAATCCACTTGGGATGCCCCAATTATGACATGCTTTTGGGGGAGAAATAATATAAAGCTCAAAATTTTGGAGTATTCAATACTCCAAAAAAGGGGATTGATCTATGGTTGATTCCGTAACAAATCCAAATAAATAGGAATCTCCAGTTGTACTTCGTTAAAACAAAACTTCTTTTTTTTAATATTAAATTAAAGTAAAATTCCAAAATCAAAATGATGTTTATTTTTTGAGTAAGCAAATTTTTCATGATTATAAGAGCCTATCTATCGCGTAGAGGCTTGAAGGACATCGTCGCATAATCGTCGAAGTAAAATTAAAATATTGGGACCTAAAAGATCGAATAGAACGATATATAAACAAGTAAATCTGTTTTGAATTCGAAGACACTCCTTTAATTAAAGCGGATTCATGATTCGAAGGGAAGTAGAATACTCAATAATTTCAAAATTTTATTTATGTCGTACTAAAGAATTCAGAAAATAGAAGTTCGAAACTCTAAACTAAGTCAAAAAAAGTCATGGTTTTAAAAATGGAAAATTAATTAACGAACTTGAGTAAGAAGTCTATTTTTAAGGTTTTTTTTTTAAGCGAGAATAACTTTCTATATTTGGTATAACTACTTGAGCCGGATGAGAGGAAACTTTCACGTCCGGTTTTGAGGGGGGGGAGATCTTATAGTATCCTATCCCAATTTTTCTTTTGCTAGGTCTATAATGAAAAAACCGACTTTCTTACGATTACGAGGTTCATTCGAATATGAAATTCAATCTTGGAAATATAGCATCCCCTTTTTTTTTACTACCCAAGGCTTCGATACATTTCGAAATCGCGAAATCTCTACTGGAGCAAGGGCCATCCGAGAACAATTAGCCGATCTGGATTTGCGAATTATTATAGATTATTCATTTTTTGAATGGAAAGAATTAGGGAAAGAGGGGTCCACAGGTAATGAATGGGAAGATCGAAAGGTTGGAAGAAGAAAGGATTTTTTGGTTAGACGCATGGAATTAGCTAAATATTTTATTCGAACGAATATCGAACCAGAATGGATGATTTTGTGTCTATTACCAGTTCTTCCCCCCGAACTAAGACCGATCATTCAAATAGATGGAGGTAAACTAATGAGTTCGGATATTAATGAACTATATAGAAGAGTTATCTATCGGAACAATACTCTTAATGACCTATTAATAGCAAGTAGGTCTACTCCGGGGGAATTAGTAATGTGTCAGGAGAAGTTAATACAAGAAGCCGTGGATACACTTCTTGATAATGGAATTCGTGGACAACCAATGAGGGATGGTCATAATAAAATTTATAAGTCGTTTTCTGGTGTAATTGAAGGAAAAGAGGGAAGATTTCGTGAAACTTTACTTGGCAAACGAGTCGATTATTCAGGACGTTCCGTTATTATCGTAGGTCCATCACTTTCATTACATCAATGTGGATTACCTCGCGAAATAGCAATCGAGCTTTTCCAGATATTTGTAATTCGCGGTCTAATTAAACAACATATTGCTTCGAACATAGGAGTTGCGAAGAGTAAAATTCGGGACAAAGAACCCATTGTATGGGAAATACTTCAGGAAGTTATGCAAGGGCATCCTGTATTGCTGAATAGAGCACCTACTCTGCATAGATTAGGCATACAGGCATTCCAACCCATTTTAGTGGAAGGACGCGCTATTTGTTTACACCCATTAGTTTGTAAGGGATTCAATGCAGATTTTGATGGAGATCAAATGGCTGTTCATGCGCCTTTATCTTTGGAGTCTCAAGCGGAGGCTCGTTTCCTTATGTTTTCTCATATGAATCTCTTGTCTCCAGCTATTGGTGATCCCATTTCTGTTCCAACTCAAGATATGCTTATTGGACTCTATTTATTAACGATCAGAAATAGCCGAACTATTTGTTCAAATCGGTATAACCCGTGGAATTTCAAAAATTATAAATCTCAAAATGAAAATGAAAGAGTTGATAATAAAAATCATGATACTAAATATATTAAAAAATACTCCTTTTCTAATTCTTATGATGTAATTGGAACTTCTCGGCATAAAATAAGCAATTTAGATATCGATAGTCTTTTGTGGCTTCGGTGGCGACTAGATCAACACTTTATTGCTTCAAGAGAAGCTCCTATCGAAATTCATTATGAATCCTTGGGTACTTATCATGAAATTTACCAATACTATCTAAAAGTAAGAAGTGTAACAAAAGACATTCGTTGTATATACATTCGAACTACTATTGGTCAAATTTCCCTTTATAGAGAAATCGAAGAGGCCATACAAGGATTTTCTCGGGCCTGCTCATAGGGTACCTAATCAATACGATGAAAGTTCATGTCTCAATCAATGGTTCAACTAGTATCATAGTTCCTCCCCTTCCACGTGAATCACAATCGATAAAAGGAAGTGTTTGAATCACCGACTTAAACCCATTGTTGAATCCTACTAAGCAGAATATAGAGGTACTTATGGCAGAAGGGGTCAATTTGGTCTTTCACAATAAAATAATAGATGGAACTGCCATGAAACGACTTATTAACGGATTACTGGATCACTTCGGAATGGCATATACATCACACATCTTGGATCAAGTAAAAACTATGGGTTTTCAGCAAGCCACTGCTACATCTATTTCATTAGGAATTGATGATCTTTTAACAGTTCCCACAAAAGGATGGCTAATCCAAGATGCTGAAAAACAAAGTTTCATTTTGGAAAAAAACTATCATGTTGGGAGTATACACGCGGTAGAAAAATTACGTCAATCTATTGAGATATGGTCTATTACAAGTGAATATTTGCGACAAGAAATGAATCCCAATTTTAGGATGACTGATCCCCTTAATCCCGTCCATTTAATGTCTTTTTCGGGAGCTCGAGGAAATGCATCTCAGGTACATCAATTAGTGGGTATGAGAGGATTAATGTCGGATCCCCAAGGACAAATGATTGATTTACCCATTCAAAGCAATTTATGCGAAGGCCTTTCGTTAACAGAATATATTATTTCTTGCTACGGAGCTCGCAAAGGAGTTGTCGATACTGCTGTACGAACATCAGATGCTGGATATCTCACACGCAGACTTGTTGAAGTAGTTCAACACATTGTTGTACGTAGAACGGATTGCGGAACTATAAAAAGTATTTCTGTGAGTCCTCGAAAAGGGATGCTGCTGGAAATAATTTTTAGCCAAACATTAATTGGTCGTGTATTAGCAGATGATATATATACGGGTTCTCGATGTATTGCCGCCCGTAATCACGATATTGGAATTGGGCTTGCCAATCGATTAAGAACCTTTCGAGGACAACCAATATTGATTCGAACCCCCTTTACGTGTAGAGGTACATCTTGGATCTGTCGATTATGTTATGGTCGGAGTCCTACTCATGGTGACCTCGTCGAATTAGGAGAAGCTGTAGGTATTCTTGCGGGTCAATCTATTGGAGAGCCGGGTACTCAACTGACATTACGAACTTTTCATACCGGTGGAGTATTCACAGGGGGGACTGCAGGACATGTACGGGCCCCCTCTAATGGAAAAATAAAATTCAATGAGTATTTGGTTCATCCCACACGTACACGTCACGGACACCCTGCTTTTCTATGTTATATCGATTTGTATGTAATTATTGAGAGTGCCGATTTTATACATAACGTTAAGGTTCCACCAAAAAGTTTTCTTTTAGTTCAAAATGATCAATATGTAAAATCGGAACAGGCGATTGCTGAGATTCATTCGGGAATATCCACTTGGAATTTAAAAGAAAGGGTTCGAAAACATATTTCTTCTGACTTAGAGGGGGAAATGCATTGGAGTACCGATGTGTACCATGCACCTGAATTTACATATAGTAATGTTCATCTCTTACCAAAAACAAGTAATTTATGGATATTATCGGGAGGTCCGTGCCGATCCACCGTAGCCCCCCTTTTGCTCCATAAGGATCAAGATCAAATGAAGGTTTTTTCTCGTTCTGTCGAACGAAAGTTTTTTTCTAACCTATCAGTGACTAATGATCACGTGAGACACAAATTATTTAGTTTTAATTTTTCTGGTAAAAAAGAAGAGAGCATTCCTGATTATTCAGAACTTAATCGAATCATATACACGGATCGTGATAATCTCCTATATACATTCATTCTCGCCAAAAATTCTGATCTATTGGCAAAGAGGCGTAAAAACAGATTTTGCATCCCATTTCAATCAATTCCAGAACGAGAAAAAGAACTAATATCCCATTCGGGTATAGTGATTGAACTATCCATAAATGTTATTTTCCGTAGAAAAAAAAGGATTGCATATTTCGACGATCCTAGATACAAAAGAAAGAATTCGGGAATTAATAAATATGAGACTATTATAAAGTCTCACGTTAAAAAAAAGGATTTGGTTGAGTATCGAGGAGTTAAAAAAATTAGTATTAGTAAAGGAAAAAACAAAAAAGAGAAACTATTTTTCATTCCAGAGGAAGTGCATATCTTACCTCGATCTTCTTCCATAATGGTACGAAACAGTAGTATCATTGGAATAGGTACACGAATTACTTTAAATAGAAGAAGCAGTGCATGTGGATTGGTACGCGTGGAGATAAAAAAAAAATTTTTTGAATTAACAATTTTTTCTGGCGATATCTATTTTACTGGAAAAACCAATACTGTAAAAATCGATAAGATATTTTGCCACAGTGACATCTTGATATCACCAAGACCTGGAAAAACAAATTCCAAGGAATTCAAAAAAAAACGTAAAAATTTGGTTTATGCCCAACGGATTACATTTACCAAGAAAAAGTATTTTGTTTTGGTTCGACCTGTAGTCATATCTGAAACAGCGGGGGATATAAGTTTAACAAAACTCTTCCCGCAAGATGGGTTACAGGAAGCGGATAATGTTCAACTTCAAGTTGTCAATTCTATCGTGGGTAAACCCATCATTTTGGGAGGATTTGCTGGCATAAGTATTCAATTATTTCGGACGTGTTTAGTATTGAATTGGAACCAAGACAAAAAAGAATTTTCGATAGAACAGGCCTATACTTCCCTTGTTGAAGTAAGAGCAAAGGGTTTAATGCGCAATTTTCTAAGAATTGACTTAGTGAAATCTCCTATTTCGTATACCGGAAAAAGAAATGATCCGTCAGGTTCAAGATTTATTTCTGATAATAGATCAGATCGCATCAATATCAATCCCTTTTATTACAAGACAAGAAAGATTCAAGAATCGCTTAGCCAAAATCAAGGAACTATTCGTACGTTTTCATTATTGAATAGAAATAATGAATATAAACCTTTGATAATTTTGTCATCATCGGATTGTTCTCGAACAGGTTTCTTCAACGGTGTAAAATATCACAATAAAAAAAAATCCATTAAAAGGAATTCCAGAATTGATTCGTTGGGACCTGTAGGAATAGCCCTTACAATTGTGAATTTGGATTTTTTTTACTATTTCATAACTCATAATCAGATCTTGGTAACTAACTATTTGCAACTTGACAATTTAAAAAATATTTTTGAAGTGCTTAAATTTTATTTCATAGGTGAAAATGGAATAATTTATAATAATATCGGTATATGCAGTAACATAATTTTGAATCTATTCCATTTGAATTGGTATTTTCTCCACTATAATTATTATTGTGAGGAGACATCCACAATAATGAATCTTGGGCAGTTTATTTGTGACAATGTATGTATAACAAAAAATGTACCACACAAAAAATCCGGCCAAGTCTTAATTGTTCAAATTAGTTCTGTAGTAATAAGAGCAGCTCAGCCTTATTTAGCCACTCCCGGCGCAACTGTTCATGGCCATTATGGGGAAATATTTTACGAAGGAGAGACATTAGTTACATTTATATATGAAAAATCCAAATCTGGTGATATAACACAGGGTCTTCAAAAGGTGGAACAGGTCTTAGAAGTTCGTTCGGTTGATTCAATATCAATGAATCTGGAAAGGCGGGTTAGGGGTTGGAACGAACGTATAACAAGAATTATTGGCATTCCTTGGGTTTTCTTGATTGGTGCTGAGCTAACTAGAGTACAAAGTCGTATTTCTTTGGTTCATAAGATCCAAGAAATTTATCGATCTCAGGGGGTTCAAATTCATAATAAACATATAGAGATGATTGTCCATCAAATAACATCAAAAGTGGTGGTATCCGAAGATGGAATGTCTAATGTTTTTTTACCTGGAGAGTTGATTGGATTGTTACGAGCGAAGCGAACGGGGCGTGCTTTTGAAGAAGCCATTTGTTATCAAGTTATATTATTGGGAATAACGAGAACAGCTTTGAACACTCAAAGTTTTATATCCGAAGCGAGTTTTCAAGAAACCGCTCGAGTTTTAGCAAAAGCCTCTCTCCGGGGTCGTATCGATTGGTTGAAAGGGTTGAAAGAAAATGTTGTTCTGGGGAGTATGATACCCGCCGGAACTGGATTCATAGGATTTGCGCACCGTTCAAGGCAAGATAACAACATTCCTTTAGAACCCTCAAAAACAAAAAAAACAAATCTATTCGGGGGGGAAATAGGAGATCTTTTGTTCTACCACAGAATATTTTTTGATTCTTCCATTTTAAACGATTCTCAGAAGATATATCAGAACAAATTTTTTATAGGATTTAAGGATTCTTAAAATAAGAACAGATTTTTCCTTCTAATTCCGCGAATTGTGCCAGTTCAAAATAGAAACGAATTAACCAACAGTTCATTTTTGGTAGAAGATAAGGTTCCGTAGGAACAATTTTTTTTCCAGTCCTTCCTCTTTTTTTTTTGTTTTTTTTTTGAAAAACAAAAAAAAAAAGACGAAGTGTGAGGAGAAATGACAAAAAGGTATTGGAACATCAATTTGGAAGAGATGATGGAGTCAGGAGTTCATTTTGGTCATGGTACAAGAAAATGGAATCCTAGAATGGCACCTTATATCTCTGGAAAGCGCAACGGTATTCATATCCCAAATCTTACTATAACTGCTCGGTTTTTATCAAAAGCTTGTGATTTGGTTTTTGATGCAGCAAGTAGAGAAAAACAATTTTTAATTGTTGGTACAAAGAATAAAGTAGCTAATTCAGTAGCATGGGCTGCAATACGAGCTCAGTGTCATTATGTTAATAAAAAATGGCTCGGTGGGATGTTAACGAATTGGTACACTACAGAAATGAGACTTCATAGGTTCAGGAATTTGAGAGCGGAACAACAGATGGGGAAACTCGAACACCTTCCAAAAAGGGATGCGGCTGTGTTGAAGAGACAATTATTTCATTTACAAACATATATGGGTGGAATTAAATATATGGAGGGGTTGCCTGATATTGTAATCATCGTTGATCAGCAAGAAGAATATACGGCTCTTCGCGAATGTATTGCTTTGGGAATTCCAACGATTTGTTTTATAGATACAAATTGTGACCCCGATCTCGCGGATATTTCGATTCCGTCAAATGATGATACTACAGCTTCAATCCGATTAGTTCTTAACAAATTAGTATTCGCAATTTGTGAAGGTCGTTTTAGCTTTATACGAAATCCTTGAGTATACTAAACGAATAGATACATAGATATATATATATATAAGAATAAATATAAATGTAAAGAAAAAAAAAGATCGAATTACTTAATCTTGAATCGAAAAAATCATATGATTCACATAGTCAAGTTAAGAAAGAGGCAGTTGAATCAAAATAATTCTTTTTAAAGTGTGATTTTTGTTCAATATGGATGTTCTATTATGTTCCACCAATACCCTAACCAATACCCTAAAGGAGGGGTTATACAATATATCCGATGTGGAAGTAGGCCAACATTTCTATTGGCAAATAGTAGGTTTTCAAGTCCATGCTCAAGTACTTATTACTTCTTGGGTTGTCATTGCTATCTTATTAGTTTCAGCCACTTTAGCTGTTCGAAATCCACAAACCATTCCCACTGCCGATCAGAATTTTTTCGAATATCTCCTTGAATTCATTCGAGACGTGAGTAAAACTCAAATTGGCGAAGGATATGGCCCTTGGGTTCCCTTTATTGGAACTATGTTTCTATTTATTTTTGTTTCGAATTGGTCGGGGGCTCTTTTACCTTGGAAAATAATACAGTTACCTCATGGAGAGTTAGCTGCGCCCACGAATGATATAAATACTACTGTTGCTTTAGCTTTACTCACCTCATTGGTATATTTCTATGCGGGTCTTACAAAAAAAGGATTGGGTTATTTCAGTAAATACATTCAGCCAACTCTAATCCTTTTACCTATTAATATTTTAGAAGATTTCACAAAACCCCTATCACTTAGTTTTAGACTTTTTGGCAATATATTAGCTGATGAATTAGTAGTTGTTGTTCTTGTTTCTTTAGTACCTTCAGTAATTCCTATACCTGTTATGTTCCTCGGATTATTTACAAGTGGTATTCAAGCTCTTATTTTTGCAACTTTAGCTGCGGCTTATATAGGCGAATCACTAGAGGGCCATCATTAGAGATTTAGAAAATAAAGAGATTGAAAAAAAAAGGTCTACTTAAGCCAATCAACTCTTGTGAATGTATGTAATGTATATGTGATAGTAGGTCTTGACTATATATTATAAATTTACTGAATACTTTATACGGGTACTTCATTAGAAGTCTTTCCTTTTTGTAAGAATAAGAAAAATAGATAAGATTTAGAGAGTGGTTCGAAAGTCATATGAATTCACAAAAAAAGAACCGTGGATAGAAACGAAAAAGGAAATATCTAAGTAGTTCTTATTTATTCAATTCGGAAATTCTTAGTTACTTCAACTGGCTAGATAAATCTTCTTAGCGATGGAATAATGAATTGGTTGATTGTATGTATCATTAACTATTTTTTGTGCGAGGAATTTTTCATGAATCCACTGATTTCTGCTGCTTCCGTTATTGCTGCCGGATTGGCTGTAGGGCTTTCTTCTATTGGACCCGGAGTGGGTCAAGGTACCGCTGCGGGCCAAGCTGTAGAGGGTATCGCAAGACAGCCCGAAGCAGAGGGTAAGATACGAGGTACTTTATTACTTAGTCTGGCTTTTATGGAAGCTTTAACAATTTATGGATTGGTTGTAGCATTAGCGCTTTTATTTGCGAATCCTTTTGTTTAATACTAGAAATAGAAAAATCGAAAAAAAAACGTATATGTATTTTATTTTTTTAGACTTATTACTTACTTTTTTGAATTATGTTAAAATATCACCCCCATATTTTATATTTATTCGTTGATAAAAAAACGAATCCATGGAAAGGACCGATTTGAGGATGTAAAATTTTCATACCAACTCATTTTTGTCCCTCTCGTTCTTAGTCCAACGGAAACTTTTTCTTTTAGAAGTATCATTTGTATTTAGACATAAAAACGACATATGAAATAAAAAGTGAAGGTTAGAACTCTTTCGATTGTTTTAGTTTATCTAGTAAGAGGAGATCATATGAAAAATATAAGCAATTCGTTCGTTTCTTTAAGTCACTGGCCATTTGCCGGGGGTTTCGGGTTGAATACCGATATTTTAGCAACAAATCCAATAAATCTAAGTGTAGTATTTGGTGTATTGATTTTTTTTGGAAAGAGAGTGTGTGCGAGTTGTTTATTTCAAGAATAGGCTGTATTCAACCAGCTGCACATTATAATTAGGAAAGCACGGTGCATGATCTCGCGAATTACTTCTGAATAAATTGATAAAGAATCGTATGGAAGAACCATAGCATTTCGTGATTTATTGGTAAATTGACTTTGCTTCGATTCTCTATCAATCAATACAATAAGCTGAAACTATTAACATGGTTAAAGCTAAGCTATTTGAAGTGCAGATGCGGCATAGTACTCTTTCCTATTCTATTCCTAATAGTATTTTTTCTACTATGTATGTTAATACATAAATAAATGGTTTCAAAACGAATCGTTGGAATTTTGTTCGATATAGAACACTCATGTCGATAAAATAACTTTAACCGCTTATTGGAATATTGGATAAAATTGGAAACTAAGAGGTATGTCAACTCCTTATTTTTTTTATTTGATACACTGTTGGATCAATGACCTATGTATATATAAATATAAAAGTATCAAATAATAGTAATTTTTGAATTTGAAGAAAAAAAAAAGAAACAACTTTGCTGAGCTGATAATTACATATTTTTCAGAAGAGTCCTTTTCGATCTTTTTTTAATATGAATGAATAAGAAGGGATAGGCTCATTTTAAATAAAAAAGATATGGGAATTCTCCATTAAGTAATTGAGCATGAGAGCCAAATGAATTGAAAGATTCATGTTTGGTTCGGGAGGGGATTATGGAAGTTTTTGAAATGAATAGAAAAAAAAAAAGATAGTCCACTTTTATTAAATGATTTATTAGATAATCGAAAACAGAGGATTTGGAATACTATTCGAAATTCAGACAAAATACGCGAAGAGGCTATCGAACCGTTGGAAAAAGCCAAGTATTATTTACGGAAAGTTGAAATGGAAGCAGATCAGTTTCGAGTGAATGGATACTCTGAGATAGAACGAGAAAAGTTGAAT